AAAATCTCAAAATATTTAATTCTATTTTTTTCTTATTTCTTATTAATTTAACTTATTTCTTATTAATATTAATTTAACTTATTTCTTATTAATTTAATAAAAAAATAAAGTAAAAGCGGGTAGCGGGAATCGAACCCGCATCGTTAGCTTGGAAGGCTAGGGGTTATAGTCGACGTTGATTCATCATTTTTAACGTCTCTAATTCAAAACTGAACGTGAAACTTTGGTTTCATTCGGCTCCTTTATGGAAGATGTATAAATTCCTATATTAAGACATGAACGAAAAAAAAAATTCCACCCATAACATCTATGTCAGCTTTTCTGTCTGAATGTATTCAGAACAACCCGCTTTCTAGACGATCCCTATAGAAAAGAGGGGGATTATATTATAACAACCTTTCTAGTTACTTCGTTCTCTATTTCTATGTGAGAGAATCCTTAGGAAAAGCATTTTGTTTCTACCGAGCTAAAACAATTTGTCGATGTCTCTAGTAAACCAAAGTCATTGTTTAATAGCCATTTTGCTTCAATTTCCGTAATACAAATTCCAAATTAAAGATTTAGTTACGATTAGAAAGCCACTTTCTATCTTTATCCATGGATCCTTTACTCATACTTATTCAATTAGAAGTATTGATCTAATAAAAAAAAAAAAATTATGTTTCGTAATCTCATAATCCAATTTTTCAATTTTGAATTGATTCTTGGATACAAATCACGAGAATGTATATTCTTCCTCGAATTTTTCATTGAGAGGTAAAGGATTAAATCCTTTTAAGAAATAAAGTTTTTGTTCGGAATGAAATATTAATCAAACCGAAAGACCCCTTAACTATATAAAGGATTATAGAACGAATCACACTTTTACCACTAAACTATACCCGCTACAATCCGATTATTGTATATAAATGAACCTTTTGTCGAACAAGAAAATGGGTCGTAATAAAAAGTTAAAAGAGTAAAAAGAAAGGATAGGATCATAAAATAATCATGAAAATTAGAGCGTTTACGTGTTGTATCAGAAAACCCAATGAGATTCGGAAAAGAGAATTCATTAAATTTCAATAACTAAAACTAAATAACAAGTGTTTTTTTGCCGGAGGTTTTTGACCTAGACGTCTCGACAAAACTACTTAAGCCATAACATACATGAAAATGTATTGTGCAAGAATCCACAGCTCCCTTTTTGTTATTTATTTACTTTACTAAAATAAAGAAAATAAAGAATAAATATAAAAAATTAAGATAAGAAACGACACTTTGATTCGATATCATTTGATTCTATATCATAGAAATCAAAAGAGTTTTTATTTTTCCAATCGTAATAACAAGCAAGTATTTTAGTTTTCAAATAAAAAAAAATTATTTATGATTCGTTGGAACAATAAATGGCGGGCCCGGCCTGGTCAGTACTTAGCCGGGCCGTGGAACTAAAAAGTACTCTCGGATGAAAAAAAATATTATGAAGGGCTCTTTCAATCCTTATTTTTTATAATGTAACATAGTATTATCCTTTTTCAATTGGGAGGAGAGATGGCTGAGTGGACTAAAGCGTCGGATTGCTAATCCGTTGTACGAGTTTTTCGTACCGAGGGTTCGAATCCCTCTCTTTCCGTTTTTGTTGATGACTTGGTATTTTCTTTCGAATTTTTCGCGAGCTCTTTTTATTTTTAATAGTTAAAAAAATAGTTAAAAATGTGTAATAAATAATACTAAGAACATTTAAAAATCAAGCAAGGAAAACAAAAACCTTATCTTTTATTCTTCACGTCCAGGATTACGTCCTGGATCATTAGACAGGAATCCGAAAATAAAGAGAGAAACAAAGAATATCACTACCGTGTAAACAAATAGTTTGAGAGTAAGCATTACATAATCTCCAAGATTTTTTTAGTAAAAAAGAGAATAGATTCTCCGTTTTTATACCGCATACCCTACTATTTTGATTTTTTATTTTGACACCAAGAAATAAAGTGGGGTGATCCAGATTTTTCGCGGTTGTACAAGAATTTCAATATTTGAATTGAGGGTGTAAGACTTATCTGATCTTATCAATTCTTTTCTTTGAATTTTTTTTTTTTCAATAAATCATGAATTTGTCTAGACATTATTAAATTAAAGATATCATCGAAAACTTACAGCAGCTTGCCAAACAAAGGCTAAGAGAAAAAAAAACAGAGGTATTACTGGCATAACATCTACGATTGGATTTAAAAAAGCGTAGGCCTCGGGCAATTTGGCGACGAAAAAACTACTTGAATAAAGAGCAGAATTAAGACAGATACAGATCAAACTAAATATATTAAGCATAACAAACATTTTGTTCTTGAGGATAATTGTATTTTATTTATTTTGATTGAGTTATTAATAAATTGAGTTTTTTATTATTTTATTATTATAAATATGTTATTATTCATAGAAAAGAAAAATGAATAAAAAGAAAATAAGATAGACCAAAAAACTTTCTTTGATTTGAACTCACCCAATAAAAAATCCTTCAATTCTCAAATCAAAAGAGAATAGAATAAACCATACTTTCATACAATATCTTAATTGAATTATATGTAATGATCAATAAATTCTGTTTAATTCTACGTCTACATGTATAAAAATTCTAGTAATCTATTTTAATTCTAGTAATCTATTTTATAGATAATAGATATTTAGACTTGAGTTGACGAACAACCAGTACCAATATTAGTGTTTATTAGTGTCGACTAGAAATGGGGCGTGGCCAAGTGGTAAGGCAACGGGTTTTGGTCCCGCTATTCGGAGGTTCGAATCCTTCCGTCCCAGAACATACCTGACCCACGATCATTTTATTAATCTATAATAAAAAATAAAATATATATCTATATCATAATCTATATCATAATAAAATATATCAAAATAAAGATTGTCTTTTCGACCAGTCTTCCGTTTAAGAGTATAATATTGTTATAGAATGTGATTCTTATTTCTTTTTTTTTTTTTTTTTATTATTAATCATAGCTTTTTCACAAATTTAATCGAGTTCAAATAACACGCATATGAAACGAAATTTTTATTTGTTAAATATTACTGATTTTACAATATGAAATACGAAAAAATAACAACCTAAATCTTCAATCTTTCCTTACATCAGTCTTTTTTTTTATTAATCATTGATGGTTTAATCCAATATGGATTTATCTTTCTCTTAATGATGATAAAAAGCGAATGGTACTTACTGTAAAACCTTATGCAAATAATGATATAGGGTAGGAAACTATTCAATCAATTAAATCTTTTTAATGATTTCTTATGAGTTCTTAGTACTCTAAGGTACTCTAAGAAGTGTGAAATTGTTGAATTTATCCTATCACGTTACTTGAAGATAGAGATTCAAAATAACTTGTTTATTCGTGTTTATTTATTCATGTTATGTTAGTTATAATAAAAAAAAAAAATTATAAACAATGGGGTTAAATTGATTGAATTCTTGTTGAGACTTCGTCATACATTATCCATTCTTCATATAGAAGAAAAAAGTATAGATTATTATGTACCGACCGAACCGATGATTATTCACGATTCCATAATTGAATCAATTACATACTGGTTCCAAACTGAAGGAATGTTATGGTAAAACTTCGTTTAAAACGATGTGGCAGAAAGCAACGTGCGACTTGAAGGACATGATCAGCTGTGGATTCTTACATCCACCACTTTTTTATATTATATAGGAACGAAAGTGCTCTTGGCTCGACATCATTTGTTCTGTTCCACTGGAACCCTCATTTTTGAGAGTGTTGCCATGTAAATAGTACACGATGGAGCTCGAGTAGAACGTATTGATTAATTTCTCAAGGGCAAGAATCTAAGGTTAGTATCGATCAATAAATTGGAACAACTTCGTAAGTATATTTTAGATATATAAATCTAAAGGATCCAATTCGATAAAATTGAAAAGTTAATTTTGTTTGGAATTGGTAAAACTCTTTTGATCAAATCAAAAGTAAAGTGTATTACGTAGGAATCAACCATTCATATGATTCTTTGATAGAAAGAAATCACAAAAAATGGTATGTTGCTGCCGTTTTGAAACGATTTAAAGATCACCGAAGTAATGTCTAAACCCAATGATTCAAGGCAAAGATAAAGATCCTGGAACAAGGAAATACCGTTTTCAATTGTCTCAACAACCAGATCATATTTAAGAATCAAAATAGATTCTAAAGGAGACAGACAAAAAGGGTTAGAGACCACTCAATAAATTTAATACCTAAAAGGTTTCTTTTGAGTTATTTGAGAGTTATTCAACTTGAGTTATGAGGATACAAATAATTTTTTTTTGGGGGGGGGGGGGACTAAGAAAAAGTATTTAAACTAAAATCAATAATATAATGAATTTGATGATTTTATGGATCTATTTGATATTATGATTCTATACATAGACATAATTTAGAATTTTCTCGAGCCGTACGAGGAGAAAACTTCTTATACGTTTCTAGGGGGGGGGGAGTATTGTTCATCTATCCCAATGAGCCATTTATCGAATCGTTGCAATTGATGTTCGATCCCGACGAGAGGGAAGAGATCTTCGTAAAGTGGGTTTTTATGACCCGATAAAGAATCAAATCTATTTAAATGTTCCTGCTATTCTATATTTCCTTGAAAAAGGTGCTCAACCTACAGGAACTGTTCATGATATTTCAAAAAGGGCGGGGGTTTTTACGGAACTTCGCCCTAATCAACAAATAAAATTCAATTAATGAAATAAAAAAAATGTGGATGATTTGTATATAGCCTTGTATAACCTTTTTGTTTCTTTGCTATTTCCTCTTTTGTTCTATTTATATCATACTAAATTTATTATTGTTACTATAAATACTAAATTTATTATTGTTACTATAAATACTAAATTTATTATTGTTACTATAAATACTAAATTTATTATTGTTACTATAAAAGAGTGTCTTTTATAACGACAAAAATCTATTTATATTTTATTGATATAAATTTTATTGATATATATAAAA